AAATAAGTCCCTCCCTATGATTTATTGGTTAATAGCTCTTACAAGAACAAGGTCTACTCGACCTGGGTGTCGAACGTAAAGAATCCCTTTTGTATTGTATTACAATACAAAATTTTTGTACAAAATACTCATTTTGTAGCCTCTATTGTCAAAAAGGTTTTTCTTTCATTCAAGTTATATTGTATCATGTTTTGTATGTATGATGCAACCTAATTTCTTAGTTTGACCTGAGGACCTTTCGGCAATTCCAATTTATTCTATTATTAATAGTGAAATGTGGTAGATTTCTTCACTTTAGGCGAAGAAGAAAATAAAACACAATAAATTGCAATAGAAGACGGCATGGGCATAGGTGGAAATGTGCCTAGTTATTGGATCAGACAGTTAAAGACTTCCTTAGGATTGGAATCTATTTACTTACAATTTCGTAGATTAATTCTTTATCTTAATAAAATTGCATCAGCAGCCTCTAGTCGTGTTCTAGCTCTTTTGAGAGCCACATCAACCTCGATTGCTTGTCTCTTGCCTTCAGCTCGCGCACGATCAGCTTTCGCTAGTCTAAAACTTTCCTGAGCCTCTTGAAGATCTATATCAATACCTCTTTCTGCATTATTTACCAATAATGTGATTTCATCATTGCCTATTTTGGCAAAACCACCCATCAAAGCCATAGTGGACCACTGGGCATTGAGTCGTATTTTCATGACTCCGATATCCAAAGCTGTTACAATTGCAATATGATTGGGTAATACACCCATTTGACCACTATTGGTAGTAAGTATTATTTCTTGAACTTCTGAATCCCAAACAACTCGATTGGGAGTGAGTACACGAAGATTTAGGTTCATTTTTTTTTTTTAAATTTCTTTTAAGTTCATAGCCTTTGCGGTAGCTTCATCAATGTTACCTACCAAATAAAAAGACTGTTCGGGTAGACCATCTAATTCTCCGGAAAGGATCATTTGAAAACCTCTAATCGTCTCTATTAGACTCACATATTTACCGGGGGAACCGGTAAATACCTCTGCTACAAAAAAGGGTTGTGACAAAAACCGTTCAATTTTTCTTGCTCTTGCCACGATTAAACGATCGTCTTCTGATAATTCGTCTAATCCAAGAATAGCTATAATATCTTGAAGTTCCTTATAACGTTGCAAAGTTTGTTTAACTCCTTGCGCAGTTTCATAATGTTCTTTGCCTACGATCGAAGGTTGGAGCATAGTTGATGTGGAATCTAGCGGATCTACCGCTGGATAGATGCCCTTGGCAGCTAATCCTCTCGATAGTACAGTAGTAGCATCTAAATGTGCAAATGTTGTAGCAGGAGCGGGATCAGTCAAGTCATCTGCAGGTACATAAACTGCTTGAATGGAGGTTATAGATCCTTCTTTCGTAGAAGTTATTCTCTCTTGTAAAGAACCCATTTCCGTGCTAAGAGTTGGCTGATAACCCACTGCGGAAGGCATTCTGCCTAATAATGCGGATACCTCTGATCCTGCTTGGACAAAACGGAAGATATTGTCAATAAATAGAAGTACATCTTGTTTATTGACATCTCGGAAATATTCAGCCATAGTTAAAGCAGTTAAACCTACTCTCATACGAGCTCCTGGTGGTTCATTCATCTGACCATAAACCAGAGCTACTTTGGATTCGGATATATTTTGTTCATTAATGACTCCCGATTCTTTCATCTCCTTGTAAAGATCATTTCCTTCACGGGTACGTTCTCCCACTCCACCAAACACAGAAACCCCTCCATGAGCCTTAGCAATGTTGTTGATTAATTCCATAATCAAGACTGTTTTACCCACTCCAGCTCCCCCGAATAATCCAATTTTTCCCCCACGGCGATAAGGAGCTAAAAGATCCACCACTTTAATGCCTGTTTCAAGGATTGAAAATTTGATATCCAACTGTGTAAAGGCAGGAGCAGATCTATGAATAGGAGATGTTGTGAGAGCATCTACAGGACCTAAGTTATCCACGGGTTCCCCAAGAACATTAAAAATTCTCCCGAGAGTACTTTCACCAACTGGAACACTAAGTGGCCCTCCTGTATCAATTACTTTCATTCCTCTCATCAAACCGTCTGTAGCACTCATAGCGACAGCTCTAACTTTATTATTTCCTAATAATTGTTGTACCTCACAAGTCACACTTATTGGTTGACCAGTCGTATCGTTATCTTTAACTATCAAAGAATTGTAAATTCTAGGCATACTACCTGGAGGGAAAGATACATCTAGTACTGGGCCGATGATCTGAGCAATACGTCCTGCCTTCTTTTCGACAAGTGCGGAAACCCCAAAAAGAAAAGGATTGGTTCTCATAAATAATAAATAGGATATTGATTCCAATTGCTAATTGTTAGCAAAAAACCTAAAAAAGCACAAATGCTCTGTAATGAGTTGATCAGTCAATAATCATTTTGGAGTTCTAACTTTTACTTAGTAATCTCTTTCTTTGTAAAGTTCAACTTCGATAATGACCTCAAAATGGGTTCATTATCATTATTTAAAAATGGAATGAATTTTTCTTTTTTATTCACGAATTTATTTTATTCAAACCAGAGTAAAACTTATTTGCTCCGATTTATTACTCAATTGGAGCAAATAAGTTTTACCTACTATTGGATTTGAACCAATGACTCTCGCCGTATGAAAGCGATACTCTAACCACTGAGTTAAGTAGGTTCTTTATTGAGTCATACCTAAATTCTAGGCATAATTAGACATATAAACAATATGCCCTTAAGAATGATTAAATCAAATATCATCTTGACAGAAAGTGATCTATTTTATTAGTCTATTTTTAAGACTAAACTGTGAAGGGCTATAGCTCAGCTAGGTAGAGCACCTCGTTTACACGTGCGCCAATGGTTTTCAGAAGAGTTTATTAGTTCATTCGGTTCATAAAATAGATTTTAGTCTTACTCTATGTAATTAGGAGAACAATAGCATGACAAAGATGAAGTTCGTTCTATGATTCGAACTATAGATCTAGTTGATATGGTCAATCTCGGGGGCATTCAATGTCAGACATAATGAGTATAATACGTACGAGGATCTCAAAAAACATTTCTTTTCGCTCTATGAACTTTGAGGTGTATGAAGTCTCATATTCTTGGTGAGAGAGACTCCATTTGGAGAATCTATGTCTAAGCATGACAGACCTACGTCAAGGGAATCTTTTGAAGCACTTTGGGATTGCTTCCGAAAAATGATTCGTTTCAAGCAAACGGAGCCATCTTATTATCTGTTCTGTTCCGGAAAAGAATGGCAGACTAACTTATTTTTCCATCAGTTAATGAAAGAGCCCAATGCAATAAAAATGCATGTTGGGTTCTTGGAACAGTTCAAATCATTTTGGTTATAAGAAATTTGATCTGTTCTACCGAGAAGGTCTACGGTTCGAGCCCGTATAGCCCTATACAATTAGAAAACTCTTCTATGTTTTCTCGCTCATATTGTCCTCATGATCCGATGCTAGTCTTAAATGAAAAAAAGCATCCAATTTATTTGCTATTTAAAGGAACTGACGACTTACACAGAAGATCATTAAAGCAGAAGATCATTTAAGAAAAAGTAAAGAGGAAATACGAAAATAAAAAAATTTTGGAATTATTCATAATAGAATAAATAATAGAATAAATAGTCTTTCGACTGCGATCCAGAGCAGACTCTTATTCTTCAATATCTCTGTTATAAAGAAGAACAGATCGGACATCGTGTCGAACTAAATATGAGCACATACATAATCTTTTTATTTTGTTTATGAAAGATTTTCTATATTCCACGGGTGGATAATTGGTTCTAATCGAACTCGGTTGTCTTTTTAATTTGTTAGCACATCTCACATCGTTAGAAATAACGACCCTGAAAGCTCCCTTATTTCAATAGATAAAATTCCCTTACATCAAACCATATTAACACGTTACAACACGAACTAACGTGAAGTCTGCCGAATTGCACGGGTTCGAACCATTTCCTAATTTTTTTTTATTCAATACAAAATATTCTTTTATTCAAAGTCACAGACGAAACATTGAATTCATGTACAAAAATGATAATGAATCATTCGGGAGGGGAGAGAAGCGATTAATAAATGGACAATACAACAAATAAAAGAATTCGATTTATTGAAACAAAACAGGAATCATCTATTTATGTTTCTATTTTCTGAATATGATACTTTTTGGATATATTTATCCATATCCAGTCTTATTCCACTTCTGGCATTCTCAATTTCAAGAAGTTTGGTTCCAATAAATAAAGGACCGGAGAAAGCCACTAGTTACGAATCAGGTATAGAACCAATGGGAGATACTTGGATCCAATTTAGAATTCGATATTATATGTTTGCTTTAGTTTTCGTTGTTTTTGATGTGGAAACAGTCTTTCTCTATCCGTGGGCTATGAGTTTTGATATTTTGGGGCTATTTACATTTATAGAAGCTTTTATTTTCGTGATCATCTTAATTGTTGGTTTAGTTTATGCATGGAGAAAAGGAGCATTGGAATGGTCTTAACCCCCAAATTTTGGAATGATAAAAGACGAGTAGAAAATTATCTCAATCTAAAGCCGGCGATAAATCCTATAGAATCATCTTTACTTCATCAAGCAACTCCAAATTCAGTGATTTCCACTACTCTAAACGATCTGTCCAATTGGGCGAGACTTTCTAGTCTATGGCCACTCCTTTATGGTACTAGTTGTTGTTTTATCGAATTTGCTTCATTAATAGGTTCGCGATTCGACTTTGATCGTTACGGTTTGGTGCCAAGATCCAGTCCTAGACAAGCCGACTTACTTATAACAGCCGGAACTGTGACCATGAAAATGGCTCCTTCTTTAGTGAGATTATATGAACAAATGCCGGAACCAAAATATGTAATTGCTATGGGAGCCTGTACTATTACAGGAGGAATGTTTAGTACAGATTCTTATAGTACCGTTCGCGGAGTAGATAAGTTAATTCCTGTGGATATCTATTTGCCAGGTTGTCCTCCTAAACCAGAAGCTATTATAGATGCTATAATAAAACTTCGTGAAAAAATAGCTCAAGAAATATCTGAAGATAGATATGAGTTTCAACAAAGAAAGAGGTATTTCAGTAGAAAGCATAGGTTTCATATTGGGTCCAGTATTATTATTGAAAATAAGGGGGATAAGTTTTTTCATCAATCTTATGAATCTCGTAAATCAACTTTAGAGATCACTCCCAAAACATCTGAATCGATTTCAGAGATATCATACCCTTTGAAACATTTGAAAATACGAGAGTTTGCTGGCGAATGAATAATCGTGAGTAAAAAGTAACGAGCAGGAAATAAATTTTGAAAATTCCATGAAAAATGTCGAATCCTTATACAGATACTTTGACAATAAATAGTAATCAAATGCAAGGTCGGTTATCTGCTTGGCTAGCCAAGCATAAGTTGGCTCATAGACCTTTGGGTTTTGATTACCAAGGCACAGAAACATTACAAATCAAATCTGAAGATTGGGTCTCTGTAGCCGTTGCTTTATATGTTTATGGTTTTAATTATCTCCGTTCTCAATGCGCTTATGATGTAGCACCAGGAGGTTCCTTAGCTAGTGTATATCATCTTACGAGAATAAACGATAATGCAGATGAACCCGAAGAAGTGTGTATAAAAGTATTTGTCCCAAGGGAAGATCCCAGAATCCCGTCTGTTCTATGTATTTGGAAAGGTGCTAATTTCCAGGAACGGGAATCTTATGATATGTTGGGAATATTTTATGAAAGTCATCCATATCTAAAACGTATATTGATGCCAGAAAGTTGGATTGGGTGGCCTTTGCGCAAAGACTATATTGCACCTGATTTTTATGAAATACAAGATTCTCATTGAGTGCAAAAAAAAGAATGAAGCATACTTTTTTGAAAAAGAGTTTATCCACGTAAACATAGATCTATATGTATTGATCTATGTATATCCCATCTAAATAGATTAAAACATTAAAAAAGAAAATAGTAATATAATGTATATTATATATATTCTAAAACAATAAAATTTCTCAATTTCAATTCCATTCTATTAATAAATAAAAATAGAGTTTTGATATCAATTTTTCTAATCTCGTGCTTTATACGTACCTCTACACTACATTTGTCTAAGTTTATCTAAAAAAAGGAAAATAAAGAATGTTAGAGAAATGACTTTAATACAAAAGTCATAAGTCATATTAATAACGGGAGATTTGAAATGACTTCTATAATGATTTCAAATCTCCCGTTATTCTAATAATAAGAATTAAAATCAAATTAGATGGATTTCATTATCTTCAATTTCAACTTATTCTTTTCTGACCAAAGTGGTTCGGCCCAAGTCTTCTAAATTTTTCTGACGACGTAGAGGTCGGGTAACCAATTCAAGTACATCTCTTGCATTGGCAAACCCATGAATCTGGGCAAAAGTAAATTCAACTGACCATTTAGTACTAATTCCTCTTGCTTCTAGCGGGTTAGCATGCGCCATTCCCGTGATAGCTAAATCGGGTTGTAATTCGCGTATACGTCGTATTTGATTCGAATTATCCGGTTTCTCCACAATTCGTGGTATTGGTACACACATCTTTATACATGTATCTTGTAAAAGTGATAATTCAGCAGTTTGATATCGTCTATCCATATATGGAATGCCAATTTCATGAACAATCATTCCACATCTGATTAAGAATCTTGCTAGAGATATTTCTAGCAGATTATCTCCCATGAAAAAGACAGATTTACCGTGTACCAAATCAAGATAATCTTTTAAACTTTCCCATATTCGTTCCTCCCTTTCCTCCAAACCTTGGGGTTCAACACCAAATACAGGACAAATCTTTTCAATCCAAGCACGCGTTCCGTCTGGACCAATAGGAAAAGGAGCTGCAACTAATTGACATTTTTTGCGTCTTATCAAAGTTGTCGCTGTCCGACTCAAAAATGGGTGAACACCACAAACATAAACTCCGTCACCCAATGATGGAAGATCGGTATATCTTTGAGCAGGTAACCAACCTGATACCTTGATAGATTGACGTTTTAATTCTAGATTTAGTTGAGAAGCGACGTTGGACGGCAAAGATCCAAAAAGAACTAAGGAAGGGTGATTTGCATATTCACCCAATTCCTCGTTTTTTCTAGAATGAAAAGTCAAAAAATGTTGTATAGTTTGTTTTCGTTCACGAACGGAGAATTCCGGTTCTGGACAACGATGTGCCATGGCAGCTAACACAGTATCTTCTCCTTGAGTAAAGGCATAATCGAGTCCATTCGCTCTTGCCACTAGAATTGGGATTCCAATTTCCCATTCTAGTTTGGGTGCCATACCTTCCAAATCCATTTTTATTATCTCTGTAGTACAAGTACCTATCCATATAATCACGCTAGGGTCTCTATCTTTTCTTATTCGAATACAGAGTTTTTTTAATCCTTCATAATCATTCAATTGAGCCGAGATATCTCCTTCTTCCAATTCTGCCATTGCATAGCGAGGTTCTGCAAAAATCATTACTCCAAGTGCATTTTGCAGAAAATAACCGCATGTCTTTGTACCCACAACTAAAAAGAAACTATCTTCAATTTTTTGATATAACCAAGATACACAGCTAATTGGACAAAAAGTATGATAATTACCTGTCTCACATTCGACAATGAGAGTTTCATCAATTTTCACTGACATAAATGATTCTAACTATGTGGATTAAATCGTCGTAAACCCAAGTAAATTTTCCTTATTACTTTGATGTTTCCCCTCATCAATAGGATTGAGATAAAGGTCAGAGAGTAGATTGAATAATTCCCGATCTGGAATCTCCTTTGGCACAATACCTTCTGGTTGGGACAATATTTGATCCGCTATGTTTAAATAATATTCACATACATAGTTAAGAGATGGTTCGGATCCAACCATTTCAAATAAGGTTTTCCCCTTTACCCTCGAAATTCGAATATCTTCAATAAGAGGTAACACTTCTATTACGGGCATTGGACAGGCTTCTACATATTTATTGATAAGATCTCTTTTAGATGTGCGATTTCCAACCAAACCTGCTAATCGGAGTGGATGTGTACGAGCTTTTTCCCTTATAGAAGCAGTAATACGATTAGCTGCAAATAATGCATCAAATCCATTATCTGTAATAATGAGACAGTAATCTGCATAGTTCAACGGAGCAGCAAAACCTCCACAAACGACGTCACCCAATACATCAAATAAGATTATATCATATTCGTAAAATGCATTTAATTCTTTTAACAATTTCACAGTCTCTCCTACCACATATCCCCCGCATCCAGCACCTGCAGGCGGCCCCCCAGCTTCCACACAATCTACCCCTCCATAACCTTTATGAATGACATCTTCGGACCAAATATCCTCATAATGATAATCTTTGGACTGCAAAGTATCTATAATTGTAGGTATCAAAAATCCTGTAAGAGTAAAAGTACTATCATGTTTGGGATCACATCCAATCTGTAACACTTTTTCACCACGTCTAGCTAGGGCAATTGAAATATTACAACTAGTGGTTGATTTACCGATTCCGCCTTTTCCATAAACTGCTATTTTCATCTTTTGATATCCTTTTCTTTATTTTTTATCTTCCGAACTTGTTATTCGTTTGATCTAATTTTGAGTTTAACTTTGCCTTATTTGATATGATAACAGTAAATAAATTATAGAAGAATCCTTCATTTCCACAATAAATGCAAATTTTTTCATTAATTTGAAACGGGAACTCCCCGCTAATTAAGACTTATTTCTCTCTATTCAATATAATAGAATAATTTACTGCATGACAAATGAGAAGAGGATAAGATAGGTTTGGGATTCGATTTGGGCCTGCAAATGAATGCTTTTGTTATGTTATATATGATGTTAAATGTGTCGTGTATCGTTATTTCAATTTATTCATTGAACTAACCATAAGAAATAGTTGTTTTGGAAAGATCCCAATCTTACCGTCGATTCAGCTTTTTTTTTTTACAAAAAAAGAAAATATCTATATTTTATTCTTCTATTTTGTTATATTTATGTAACAACATATATATATACACAAATTATATCGTCAACCACTCATCATTTGATTCATTATAGAAAATCACAATAAATTGAATCCGGTCGATTTTTTTTTTTTTACCGGGCGAACGACGGGGATCGAACCCGCGCGTGGTGGATTCACAATCCACTGCCTTGGAACCACTTGGCTACGTCCGCCCCAAATTGCAGTCTCTGTCTACGGTCATTCCATTTCAAGAATGAATGGTTCTAAGCCCCGAAAACCAACTAATAATGAAACGATTCTATTATTTAGTTTAGTTATTAATTTGTTGCACTTGCAATGCAACTCTCACACAAGTTAGTGACATTGACATTTTCTTTTTTTAGAAAATACAAATAGTTTTGTTTTGGGTATTCAAAAAAAAGATCTGAAACAATACTCGATACTAATTAATAATTAGTATTATGTATCCATGGCTGAATGGTAAAAGCACCCAACTCATAATTGGGAAGTCGCGGGTTCAATTCCTGCTGGATGCATAAGTTATTGTGCTCTGTTCGCAATAACTATCACTTTTAATTAGACGGAAAAAGCAGTACCAAATTGGTACTGCTTTTTTAGGATTGAAATACACTAACAATCCATCTTGAATAATTAGCCGTTTATAGAATTAGCTTCAACAGCAGCTAGATCCAGAGGGAAGTTGTGAGCATTACGCTCGTGCATAACTTCCATACCAAGGTTAGCACGATTAATGATATCGGCCCAAGTGTTAATTACACGGCCTTGACTGTCAACAACAGATTGGTTGAAATTGAATCCATTTAAGTTAAAAGCCATAGTGCTGATGCCTAAAGCAGTAAACCAGATACCTACTACTGGCCAAGCAGCTAAAAAGAAATGTAGAGAACGGGAGTTGTTGAAACTAGCATATTGGAAGATCAATCGGCCGAAATAACCGTGAGCAGCTACAATATTGTAGGTTTCTTCTTCCTGACCAAATTTGTAACCTGCATTAGCAGACTCATTTTCGGTAGTTTCCCTGATCAAACTCGAGGTTACCAAGGAACCATGCATAGCACTAAATAGAGAGCCGCCGAATACGCCAGCTACACCTAACATGTGAAATGGATGCATAAGAATATTGTGTTCAGCTTGGAATACAATCATGAAATTGAAAGTACCAGAGATTCCTAGAGGCATACCATCAGAGAAGCTTCCTTGACCAATAGGGTAAATCAAGAAAACAGCAGTAGCTGCTGCTACTGGAGCTGAATATGCAACAGCAATCCAAGGGCGCATACCTAGACGGAAGCTAAGCTCCCACTCACGACCCATATAGCAAGCTACACCAAGTAGAAAGTGTAGAACGATTAGCTCATAAGGACCACCGTTATATAGCCATTCATCAACAGAAGCTGCTTCCCAGATGGGATAGAAATGCAGACCGATGGCTGCAGAGGTAGGAATAATAGCACCGGAAATAATATTGTTTCCATAAAGAAGAGAACCGGAAACAGGTTCACGAATACCATCAATATCTACTGGAGGAGCTGCAATGAAAGCGATAATGAATACAGAGGTTGCAGTCAATAGGGTAGGAATCATCAAGACACCAAACCATCCAATGTAAAGACGGTTTTCAGTGCTAGTGATCCAATCGCAAAAACGATTCCATAGGCTTGCGCTTTCGCGTCTTTCTAGAATTGCGGTCATGGTTATAACTTGGTTTATTTAATCATTAGAAGCTCCCAAGCATACACATAAGGCTTGTTATTCAACAGTATAATATGAGTCATATCTGTATGTCAACCAACATTTTGACATGGCTATAAATATTCATAAAATTCATAGTATCTTCTTCCTTCCATAAACTATATGCACATATATTGAAATAGACATATTAATATCTATGGTATTAATGCGCTCTATTGGCATTCCTTCTTTGTTTATGATTCAAGGTTTTATGATTCAAGGTAATAAATATTCTTATGACCTTGAAGTTAAATGTGATTAGACAAAACTCTTTCGATGGGTAAGAAAGAGTTTTTCATTTCTTAAGGATGAGAATAGTAGGATGCTACCTATCTTGCTTGTTAAGAGCAATGGATAACATTGAATTGCATTGGATTTGCAAAAGTAGACAAAATACTTTTAGGTGCTAGATTCTGGTACTCTGGGTTGCCCGGGACTTGAACCCGGAGCTCATCGGATGGAGTGGATTATCCGCTCTTTTTAATAGGAGCAAGAAATCTCTCCCCAAACCGTGCTTGCAATTTTCATTGCACACGGCTTTCTCCATGTAGTGATTTGATCCATGATTTGGTTGGATTTCCGGTTGGAAAAGATCTATAGCATCAGCATCTTTTGCCATAAATTAGCCAGGGGGTTTATCTCGCTAATTTCTGAATTCCAAATTCGTTCTCTCTGTGAACGAGTTTTTGAAAAGGACGAAGAAATGGATTCTCTTTCTTTTGAAAATGATTTTGTAAAGAGTTCCGAACCTAATTGTTCTCGAACTACACGTATAGTACTTTTATGTTTACAGGCCAAAGTTTTAGCACATGAATTTAAAAGTATATACTTTATATGATATAAACCATCTTGATTGATGGATCCACTGTAGTAATCAAAAAGATTTATCCAAATTCGATCGAATCGATCGAGAATATCATCATCTGATAGACTGGTCCAAGACAATTTACTAATTGGCCACCCTGAGATGTCACAAAACTTTTCTTTAGCTAAAGAAAAAAGAATTGGTTTAATCGGAGCTGTTGCGTTTAATTCATTGGTAATAAGATCGGTAATGAATAAATCATCTAGCATTTTGGCTCTAACCACGAGAGGTCTCATTTTAACCTGCATAAAAAAACCTAAAAAAGAAAAAGAAATCTTGGGTAATTCAAGACTGCATATCCTATACGGTTGAAACCAAAGATGAAAATAGTATTGCCAAAAATGAAACAGATGATATCTACATTTTTTCACTTGAAGATGCGTACCCTTTAGAGCTATAAGGGATCTTTCTCCATATCTCACATAATGGATGAAAGAATTCTTCAACAACCAGATCTTTTTTGTTGAAATTTTTTGAGAAGGAAATAGAACAATATCTTTGATCTTTTTCTCAAAATGAGTTCGATCCGGAAAAGATTCATATAACAATGGTTGTGAATTAAAAAATCGTTTAATAAGAGGAATTAAAAACGATTCGCATTCATACACATAAAAATTCCAAAGGAACAGGGAGAACGTATTTTCTCCCTGTGTAATCAGAGATTTCTGCAAATTTTCTCGACTAAAACTACATTCATGGAGAATCCATCGTAATAAATGCAAAGAAGGAGTATCTAGGATCCAGCGACGAAAAAGTCGAACCAAAATTTCCGGATGAATTGAGTAGGGCACTCGTATATCTGATATATAATTGGAATGTGGTAATTTATCCTCCATAAAAGGAAATATGCAATGGATGGATCGGAGACTATTCCATCCATCCATTCCTTTTCTGAAATGTTTTGATCGCATTGCGAACGAAACTTCCAAGACAATTGTAAACCCTTTTAGTATCGATTTAAAAGAATTCTTATTGTATTCAATGAATTTATTTGAATCGGGATTCCCGAATAAACTAATTGAATTATTCTGATTCTGTTTACGTATTCGACGTATTGAACGTTTTACAGTCAGGAAACTCAAAAAATTAGAAACTAAAATTTCCGTCGGTTCCTCGGAACCAGATCTATCTAAATGATGATCATGAGCAATTGCGTAAAGATCTTCCTGAAAAAAAAGCGGATATAAAAAGAATTGTTGCCAAGATCGATGTTTATTTGAATTTCTTTGGAAGTCATCCATTTTTTTTTTTAAACCCCCGGACCCAAAACCTGTTGGATTATTAAAGATAATACATGGTGCGATCTAGTTGGAACATAATAGAAAATGTCTATCAGATAGATAGTTTTCTTCGCATAGATCTTCATTCGTCATGAGGAAGAATGAAAATTTCTTATTTTGGCAGTCCGATCGCTCTCCTGACTCATGGAATAGAATTAACATGGTCAGTACACTATTTCTCTTACACATTTGTTTTCGAGTACTTAGGACTCATGGTGAATGTAGAAAACCCTAATTTACTACAGGGAAAAACTTCCTTTATCGGTTACTAAAAGGCTTTTAACTTCCGATTAGTAAAGGGAATTCCTCGTTGAAATGAGGAACAGAAGCTCGTTCTTCTGGTTTTACTTATGATTCAAGCCATCCAGCTTTATCCATTGACTCACTTGACTTAATCACTCGGACTCTCGAATTTATTTGATCTTATTTCAAAATAAATGCATATACAAATTCAATTGCATACACATGTCAATAATTTGTATACATTATTATTTGTATATGCATTGAATTCCTTGATCCGCCGCTTCTGATCAAAAAAGAAAGTCGAGATTCTTAGAACGACATGCTGCTTTTTCCATTTTTTTTTTCAGGATCAGTCGTAGTCTTACCAATTTTACCGATGGTATAGACGAATTGAATAGTTCATCCGAACATGTAAAAGACCATAGTCGCACTTAAAAGCCGAGTACTCTACCATTGAGTTAGCAACCCTTATTTGTATAGATACAGTCGAAGTAGAGCAGTTACTTGATTCAATCGATCAGAAATAGAACCTTTACAACAAATCATGAATTAATAATCGAATCGAATTTTACCATTTCTTAATCAAATCAAGTGATCTTTCCGGATCAGATTATTTCTGATCCGTTGAACGAATTCACCATAAAAAAAAAGAAATAGCGGATTTATTATATCCAAAAAATATGCTATTGTCAATCCCGAAATGTTGGGAAGGATTGTTGGATTGACATTATATTGAAAAATGATTAGAAATAGAAAGAAAAGATCGTTAGAAATGGCAGTAAAGTAAAAAAAAAGTACAAATTTCTTTTTTTATTGAATGAATAAAAAACGATAACAATTGTTTATCATTTTTTATTCATTCAGTTCGTTCTCGCAATTCTAATAATCTTTTTGATTTCTTCTTCTTCTTCTTCTCTTGAAGAACCGCTGAACAAAAATCCTTATGTGCTTCCCTATAAAAGATCGCATAGGAATAAAATAAATGAAATGAAGATATAATAAAACAAATATAAATGGATAATAATAAGACAACCATGATACAAAATTGATATAATAACTAAATTTTATATGATCTAAAGCTAAACGTAGACGCATTATTTAGAATACCCCCTTTTTAATAAATAAAAATAAAAAATTGAAAACGCGTTTAAAACGATAAATTTTTGCAGAAAAATACCATGACAGAATTTCTGTAAATTGAGTTACTAATTTGATAAATTATACAATAGCACTATAAAAAAAAACTCGTTTGATTTGAACCCAATTCCTGAAGAGCTCTTCCCTTCGAGACTTAACGTCAAATTCGATAGGTAGCTTATTGATTTAATTTCCATTAACCCTAGATTCTGCTCCTAGCTGAAAAAAAAAAAGTTGATACCAAGCTCCTATATCTTTATCTTTTTTAATAAAAGCGTATCTTCGAGTCAAAATGGCGGATGTCATAATCCACAGAACTAATCATGTCGTTTAAGTAATACGTTGCTTTTTACCACATCGGTTTAAGACAAATTTTTATCATACAGATAGATCTCTTATCCGATCCTAAAATTGATATGTAATTATGAATAGTCATTCACTCAATTTCTAGAATACATTTTTGAAAATTAATTGGTTTAGTTGGCTAGGTATTCAATGCTTCTTTAGCTGCGTACATTACTTCGACAGTAATGGTTTCAATCCCCTTTTGTCGTGCAAATTTTTCAGTATTTCTTTCCACCTTTTCTCTGGCAAAACGAGGAATTTTACTTAATTCTATTCGACTTTCAGGATTCCAAATTAGGCCTATATCTGTAGATATAGATTTGGATATTATTTCTTTAGTATCATGACCACCAAAAATATCTAGAAGATGGTCCTCCATACCCAGAGCAAACGAGTTATAAATTAAATCAGCTATTTGATTAGTACCTTCGTAACCTAAAAAAGGTCGGTATCCCAAAGGAAAGTTTTGTATATGAACTGGTGCAGAAATAACTCCACACGGAATATCAAGACGTTTACCAATATGACGTTCCATTTGAGTACCAAATATTGCAGATGGTTCCATGTGAGCGATCATATCTCCTACCTCAGCATGATCATCTGTGATCAGTATTTCATCGCAGAAACCTTGAATTTGCTCTTTGAACCATTCCGCATCGTGTTTGCAATAAGTACCTGCACAACTGACACGAATTCCCATTTCTCGAACAAGTATCTTAGTGATTGAAGCAGCATGAGTTGTATCACCAAAAACAACTGTTTCTTTACCCGTCAAATTCTGACAATCAATAGATCTTGAAAACCAAGCAGCTTGGGAAACAAATCGAGTTTGTCCGTCGATATAAGGTTCATAATCCACTCTTTTATTCGATGAACTAAGAGTCAACGTATTCACATTTTTTTGAATCTGGCGGATCCACTCCGCCATATCTACAGCTCCCATGGGAGCTATAGATATGTAAGGCATCCCATATTCTTTATTTAAATATACCGCTGTCATTAAGCCCACTTCACGATAAGGAATTAAATTGAACCAAGCTTTTGGTAAATTTTTAAGATCTTCTACAGATCCTCCTTCAGGAATAATTTGATTAATTTCAATATCCAGATCTCGTAATAAACGTCTTAATTCACGACAATCGTGTTGATTATGAAAACCCAATGTAAAAATTCCAATTATATTGACAGAAGGCGCATCAGTTAGAAATTGATCCCATTTTTCTTGTCTATGACATCTATCTAAATAATATCGAACCACCTGTTCTAAAGTTCTATCCGCTGCTTGAATTTCATTTACTTGATAATGATCAACATCTGCAAAAATGACGTCGGAATCAGAAATTATGGATGCTCTATTCACAAAGTTCTGTAAATCTTCTTGCAAAATACTAGAAGTACATGTAGGTGTTAATATAATAAGATCAGGGTGTTCCTCTTTATCTTTCCGGAGAATATTATCTACAACTCTTTCTTGAGATCCACGTGCTAGTACGTGACGATCTACTATGCTAGCAGTTGCGGCAGTAAAATCTCTTTCACGTTCTAACATAGAACGCATTACATTAAAATAATCATCTCCTAGAGGAGCGTGCATAATGGCATGCACATTTTTGAAAGAACTAGCTACTCGTAGGGTTCCAATATGAGCAGGACCAGCATACATCCAATAGGCTAATTTCACTTTATCTCTATCTCAATTTAATCTGTATTCCAATCCTACACCGCAAAAATATACCTTTCTCTACTTAGAATCTTATCGAAATCATATTTCCCTTCTATAAGTCTTTTTTCAATTCAATAATACTGTTCCACCTGGGACGGAAGGATTCGAACCTTCGAAATAACAGGACCAAAACCTGYTGCCTTACCGCTTGGCCACGCCCCATTATTGTTTTATAATAATCCATTAAGATAAATTGATGCAATGTTTCATTTGARTCTGAATTRCATTATTATA